TAATGAAAATCTATAATAGAAATGTTGCATATTTCTATATCTATATCTCCCGAGAACCTCCTTTTTTTTTACTAGAATCCCTGTTGGATCGGATTCTAACGAATCCTTAGGGAACTCGTAAGAAACTCTTTATTATAAGATAAGGACGGGAGAACAAGAATAAAAAAGCGGATTATCATACATCTATTTTGTGTAGAAAGATGAATAGGTACACTTATTTAGTTCTACATTCCTTGCACTTATTATATACTTATAATAAATATACTTATCATAAGATATATTTCTAACAAGTACAAATATTAAATCGAGGCACCTATTCTATGACAGATTTCAATTTACCCTCTATTTTTGTGCCTTTAGTGGGCCTAGTATTTCCGGCAATTGCAATGGCTTCTTTATCTCTTCATGTTCAAAAAAACAAGATTGTTTAGATCCGATGGGATCAAATCTCATCAATTTCTTTTAACACTTGGACTTGGATCATAATACAGATATCTTTTAGTGGAATAGGGTACGGTACGACATGTGACTCCCTCCGAGCACAAATAAAAAAGCTGTTATTGTTATGCATGCAGATCCATGATATATGGATAAATGCATGTATATTATATGTGGGTATAGCTGTTTTTGTTTTCAAATAGATCAGCGAATATCTGAAATAGAAAGTCAATGTATCTATATGTATGTAGATATACATAGTGGGATCATATGAAGGGGATGTTATTATTTTATATCTAACCAATTCGATGAATTACTCCTAATGGTTTACATCATAATAGTGCTAGTTGATGAGAGTTACTTCGGGATCAAAACAAAAAAAAGTAAAGTCAAATTCATTTGGCTTATTCTATTATCTCAATTGCAATAGAATGCAACTGGATCGAGTATGAACTGGCAATCCGAACGTATATGGATAGAACTTGTAACGGGGTCTCGAAAAACAAGTAATTTCTGCTGGGCCTGTATCCTTTTTTTAGGTTCACTAGGATTCTTATTGGTTGGAACTTCCAGTTATCTTGGTAGAAATCTGATATCCGTATTTCCCTCTCAGGAAATCCTTTTTTTTCCCCAAGGAATCGTGATGTCTTTCTATGGGATCGCTGGTCTGTTCATTAGTTCCTATTTGTGGTGCACAATTTCGTGGAATGTAGGTAGTGGTTATGATCTTTTTGATAGAAAAGAAGGAATAGTGTGTATTTTTCGTTGGGGATTTCCTGGAATAAATCGTCGCATCTTCCTTCGATTCCTTATGAGAGATATCCAGTCAATCAGAATGGAAGTTAAAGAGGGTCTTTATCCTCGTCGTGTCCTTTATATGGAAATCAGAGGCCAGGGAGCCATTCCCTTGACTCGTACCGATGAGAATTTTACTCCACGAGAAATTGAACAAAAAGCTGCTGAATCGGCCTATTTCTTGCGCGTACCAATTGAAGTATTTTGAAATGAACTGAAGAATGAATGCCTTCTCCGCATGAGGGAAGGAACTCAGGAATCCCCTTTTTAATATAACTGAAGTTTCTTCGGAACGTTTATTCGAGCAAAACATGTTCGATTCTATTTCCCCCGTTCCGGGGGTAATACCGTTGTGTTGTGGCCCATAGGATAAAGCAGGCGGACGAATACGGAACAACCATAATAAGAAGCTATTTTTATCCACCAAAACAAAAACTCTTTTTTTTACATATGGAACTAAACTCAATTCTTTCATACTAGTAACAAATCTAATAAGTATGTATTCATCACACATATCAGAACATTTCGGAATACAGTATAGAATTCATCTTTTTAGGACCAATATTTTGAATTGATACGTTAGATACAGATGGATCGTATCTCGTAAATTATCTCTCTTTCATCAATCGATGTTTCTTTTTTTTTATCCTTTCTTTTGCTCCTTGATGACCAAACGATTGGATCTCTCATAACTATTCAATTTCTCCCTTGTTTTGCCACCCATTTCGGATTTCATCATCAATATTCTTCAGAAATATCCCCTCAATTATTCCTGGGCTGTGGGTAGCCAGTGAAACATTTCGAAATAATTGCTTGATCCAGGGGGAGTTCTTTCGTCTCGAAATCCGAATAATATTCATTACTTCAAGTGGTTTTTCGGGCATTCATCGAAAGGAACAAATGAAGATACAATTGGTTCGAATTTGACCAATTGAGATATCTGGGAACTTGATTATTTCTTCATTCGAAACGGACCTTTATTCTATTTCTATATTCTTTCTAGATCCAAGGACTAAACAATTCAAAAAAAAAAAGAAGGAATAGATCCGATCCATAGGTTCCATACCTTGTTATAGAACTCATGCTTCATAGAAATATCGGATCAGATAGAGTCGGCGAATGAAGCAGTTTCATTAACAATTTACAGAACAGATTAAAAGTGCCAAAAAAGAAAGCATTGACTCCCCTCCCATATCTTGCATCTATAGTCTTTTTGCCCTGGTGGATATCTCTCTCATTTAATAAAAGTCTGGAACCTTTAGTTACTAATTGGTGGAATACAAGGCAATCCGAAACTTTTTTGAATGATATTCAAGAGAAGAACGTTCTAGAAAGATTCATAGAATTAGAACAACTATTCCTGTTGGACGAAATGATAAAGGAGTACCCGGAGACACAGATACAAAAGCTTCGTATAGGAATCCACAAAGAAACAATACAATTGGTCAAAATGCACAATGAAGATCATATCCATATAATTTTGCATTTCTCGACAAATATAATCTGTTTTGCTATTCTAAGTGGTTATTCTATTCTGGGTAATGAAGAACTTGTCATTCTTAATTCTTGGGTTCAGGAATTCCTCTATAACTTAAGCGACACAATAAAAGCTTTTTCTATTCTTTTATTAACTGATTTATGTATTGGATTCCACTCGCCCCATGGTTGGGAACTAATGATTGGTTCGGTCTACAAAGATTTTGGATTTGCTCATAATAATCAAATTATATCTGGTCTTGTTTCCACTTTTCCAGTCATTCTAGATACAATTTTGAAATATTGGATCTTCCATTATTTAAATCGTGTATCTCCTTCACTTGTAGTGGTTTATCATTCAATGAATGAATGAAGAACTCATTTGATCTGCCGATATCAATCAAATCCGAATGTTACTTCGTACATAAACAAACCATTTTTAATCTGACTCACTCTTTATACTTCTACCCGTCTAAGGGATTCCCCCTCCAGTACAATGGCAGAATCGTGGATAGGGAACTATACTAGCTACCTACCTAATTTATTGTAGAAATTTCCGGGATCAATAATTGGACCATGCAAAATAGAAATACCTTTTCTTGGGTAAAGGAACAGATGACTCGATTCATTTCCGTATCGATCATGATATATGTCATAACTCGGACATCTATTTCAAATGCATATCCCATTTTTGCGCAGCAGGGTTATGACAATCCACGAGAAGCAACTGGGCGTATTGTATGCGCCAATTGCCATTTAGCTAATAAGCCCGTGGATATTGAGGTTCCACAAGCTGTGCTTCCTGATACTGTATTTGAAGCAGTTGTTAGAATCCCTTATGATATGCAACTGAAACAAGTTCTTGCTAATGGGAAAAAGGGGGCTTTGAATGTGGGGGCTGTTCTTATTTTACCCGAGGGATTCGAATTAGCTCCCCCCGATCGTATTTCTCCCGAGATGAAAGAAAAGATAGGCAATCTGTCTTTTCAGAGTTATCGCCCAACTAAAAGAAATATTCTTGTGGTAGGTCCTGTTCCTGGTCAGAAATATAGTGAAATCGTCTTTCCCATTCTTTCCCCGGACCCTGCTACTAAGAAAGACGTTCACTTCTTAAAGTATCCCATATATGTAGGTGGGAACAGGGGAAGAGGTCAGATTTATCCCGATGGGAACAAGAGTAACAATACAGTCTATAATGCTACAGCAGCAGGTATAGTAAGCAGAATAGTACGTAAAGAAAAAGGGGGGTATGAAATAACCATAGCTGACGCATCGGATGGACACCAAGTGGTTGATATTATACCTCCAGGACCAGAACTTCTTGTTTCAGAGGGTGAATCTATCAAGCTTGATCAACCATTAACGAGTAATCCCAATGTGGGTGGATTTGGTCAGGGAGATGCAGAAATAGTACTTCAAGATCCATTACGTGTCCAAGGTTTGTTGTTCTTCTTGGCATCTGTTATTCTGGCACAAATCTTTTTGGTTCTAAAAAAGAAACAGTTTGAGAAGGTTCAATTGTCCGAAATGAATTTCTAGATCCACGGATTCATCAAGTTGGTAAAAAGAGCCGAATTGTTGTGATCGATGCAATTATGTATGATTCAAAAAAATCATGGAAAATGTTTTGCTTGCTTTGTTTATACTGTTTTTCTGCGAGATGCCGGAAATTGCTTGTATCCCATTCCTAGCAATAGTATGTATATTGCGAAGAAGACTACTTGATCCCCCCTTCTTTTTTTCAATCAAAATGGGAGTGTTGTGACTATGTTAGGCCTCCCATTGGCAGATTGTAAATGCCATGTAATGCATCAATAGTTTTTTTGTACCTAATAGAATCGAATTCTAATAGATAATAGGCATAAGTAGGAGGAGAATACACGCGGATAAATGAAAGGAACAAATGATTCTAGGAGGGATTACTCGTCTTCCTAATCTTCCACACAAGAAAAGGTTGGAAAATTCCTTTTCTTGTGTGGAAATAATAATGATTCTTGATCCTGTTCGTCAAAGATTACTATTTATTTGATTTTCCAGTTCTATCGGAACTCGTTTGTTTCGATTCATAAGAAGTAGTGGACAAACAAAAAAAGGGGTGGGAGTAACTTACCGAGTAAATAAAACTTCTTCAATTAACTTATAAAAAAAGTAAAAAAAAGAAAATTTTAACTGTGATGAAATAATCAATAAGGATTGGGATATGCGCAAAAATCCAAGATTTCATCTTTTCGCCCGGAGCATTAAGAGTCTTTTTTTTGCTTGAAATTTTATTTTTCTAGAGTAAGATTAGT